ATACTACTATCTCGATACAAAATCTCATGTTCTGAAAAAACAATAATGGTTTGTTCATATCGAACTCAAAGTGCCATGCTATTATTACTTATTATTCTATTATTACTTATTATTCATATTCGATATGGCGAAGGCATAGTCTTTTTTTTTTTCAAATAAAAACCATTGGCGCCAAGCGTGAGGGAGTGCTAGACGTTTGGGAATTTCTCCCCCAAGCAGAACGAAAGATCCCATTGAAGCAGCTAATCCTATGCATATTGTATATACCTTGGGTATCACCAATTGCATAGCATCATAAATGGCTATTCCGGGTATTACCCATCCACCAGGACAGTTTATAAACAAAAACTGATCCCTAGTCTTATCTTCTAGACCGAGATATATTATGAGACTAACAAGGTAATTAGATATATCGCTCTCAATTTCTTGGCCTAAAAAAAGGAATCTTTCTCGATGAAGTCGGTTGATTAGGACAAAATTCTATCCCTTAGGAACCGTACGTGCACCTTTGGATGCATACGGTTCAAAAAAAAAATTGTGAAAACAAAAAGAATCAATGTGTCGATTCAAGTCTTATTTCTTTTTTTGTAACAGATTTTTGTTTTTCTAATGAAGGGCTTTTTCCATTTTTCAAAAAACATGGGGCCTCCCTTAAAAAAAAAATTACTGAACTTAGTGAACTAACCTCCATTGATGTATTGTTTCATCGAAATTCAAATCACGATGTCATTTTCTTGTTCCTGAATGGGCCCTTTCAATTCTTTTAGGTTCATGTTCTACTCCGGGTAAAGATCTGTCGGAATTCTATTTGCACATATAGGGCAAATGATCTCAGTACCACTTCTTTTTTTTTATTCGTTTCATGCTTTCCCTCAGCTATTCAATGTATTCATCATACCATTATTCCATTGATTGGCAGTTTGAGATCATTCCTATAGTAAACATAAGAATGTTTATGATACAAGTAGTAATCGTACATATATTACCAATTTGGTATTTTCTGAACGGAGCCTGGATACTTTATCGGTCCAAGTCAACCATAAATTCTTCTAATTGATAATATGGATCCCAAATATAAATTGATCTAATTGCACTTCGCGCTCCGAATGATTGATGGTTCAATCAATATTTCTTAGGCGAAAGAGAGGATATCTCGATCGGGAGAGAGAACGGGTAAATCCCATATGACCCAATATGTCTGACAAGTCGCACTATAGGTCAACCCAAACTGCATCTTCCTCTCCAGGAATCCGAAAAGGTACTCTTGGAACACCAATGGGCATTAAATGAAAGAAAAAAAAAATGAGGTACTGGTACTATATACTATACTTCACTTTAATATGGAAACGTAACAATGGTTTTGTTGTCTTCATAATTTTTTTTTTCTTTTTCTTGTATTTTATACATATTAGACATAGATTGTAAGGTTCATAGAAGAAGATAGAATGAATAAAGAACCCATTTTAACGAATGGGGCGATCGTGTGAATGATAAACAAGTATCTATACATTCGTTCCCCAAAAAGGGCTCAATCCCCATTGCGTATTGGTACTTATCCGGTATAGAATAAATCTGCTTCTCTTTGTTCTTACGAATATAAATGTTCCCTTATTTTCAATAGGAACAGAATAAATATTAACCCTTTCTCATACAGAATCTACTGAAAAGATTAGGTACAGAGTATAGTCTTTCCCAATGTGATAAAGTTACATAGTTTCTATTTTTTTTTTGAAAAAGGGGTATTTCCATGGGTTTGCCTTGGTATCGTGTTCATACTGTCGTATTGAATGATCCCGGTCGATTGATTTCTGTCCATATAATGCATACAGCTCTAGTTTCTGGTTGGGCCGGTTCGATGGCTCTATACGAATTAGCGGTTTTTGATCCCTCTGACCCCGTTCTTGATCCAATGTGGAGACAAGGTATGTTCGTTATACCTTTCATGACTCGCTTAGGAATAACCAATTCATGGGGCGGTTGGAGTATTTCAGGAGGAACTATAACGAATCCGGGTATTTGGAGTTATGAAGGTGTGGCGGGGGCACATATTTTCTTTTCCGGCTTGTGCTTCTTGGCAGCTATCTGGCATTGGGTCTATTGGGACCTAGCAATATTCTCTGATGAACGTACGGGAAAACCTTCTTTAGATTTGCCCAAGATCTTTGGAATTCATTTATTTCTCTCAGGGTTGGCTTGCTTTGGCTTTGGCGCATTTCATGTAACAGGCTTGTATGGCCCTGGAATATGGGTGTCCGATCCTTATGGGCTAACTGGAAAAGTGCAATCTGTAAATCCAGCGTGGGGTGCGGAAGGTTTTGATCCTTTTGTTCCGGGAGGAATAGCCTCTCATCATATTGCAGCGGGTACATTGGGCATATTAGCGGGCCTATTCCATCTTAGTGTCCGTCCGCCTCAACGGCTATACAAAGGATTACGTATGGGCAATATTGAAACTGTACTTTCCAGTAGTATCGCTGCTGTTTTTTTTGCAGCTTTCGTAGTTGCTGGAACTATGTGGTATGGTTCAGCAACTACCCCAATCGAATTATTTGGTCCCACTCGTTATCAGTGGGATCAGGGATACTTCCAGCAAGAAATATATCGAAGAGTTGGCGCCGGACTATCCGAGAATCTGAGTTTATCAGAAGCTTGGTCTAAAATTCCCGAAAAATTAGCTTTTTATGATTACATTGGTAATAATCCAGCAAAAGGGGGATTATTCAGAGCAGGCTCAATGGACAGCGGGGATGGCATAGCTGTTGGGTGGTTAGGACATCCCATCTTTAGAGATAAAGAAGGTCGCGAGCTTTTTGTACGTCGTATGCCTACTTTTTTTGAAACATTCCCGGTAGTTTTGGTAGATGGAGACGGGATTGTGAGAGCCGATGTTCCTTTTAGAAGGGCAGAATCGAAGTATAGTGTCGAACAAGTAGGTGTAACTGTGGAGTTCTATGGTGGGGAACTCAATGGAGTCAGTTATAGTGATCCCGCTACTGTGAAAAAATATGCTAGACGTGCCCAATTAGGTGAAATTTTTGAATTAGACCGGGCTACTTTGAAATCTGATGGTGTTTTTCGTAGTAGTCCGAGGGGTTGGTTCACTTTTGGGCATGCTACGTTTGCTTTACTCTTCTTTTTCGGACACATTTGGCATGGCGCTAGAACCTTGTTCAGAGATGTTTTTGCTGGTATTGATCCAGATTTGGATGCTCAAGTGGAATTTGGAGCATTTCAAAAACTGGGAGATCCAACTACAAGAAGACAAGTAGTCTGATACAATACTACTCTGATATCTTTCTTCTCTATTTTCTTTTTTTGATTTGACATAGATATCAGAGAAATCTTGACTTGAATCACCGTCTTTTCTTTGATTTTTTTTCTTTCTAATGATCCCAAATAAATAGGTGTGGAAGCTATAATTTAAATAGGTGTGGAAGCTATAATTGTAAACCGCGATCGAATCTATGGAAGCATTGGTTTATACATTCCTCTTAGTCTCGACTTTAGGAATAATTTTTTTCGCTATCTTTTTTCGAGAACCGCCCAAGGTTCCGACTAAAAAAATGAAATGATTTTTCATTATATCAATTGAAGTAATGAGCCTCCCAATATGGGTATAGGAGGCTCATTACTTCAACTAGTCCCCGTGTTCTTCGAATGGATCTCTTAATTGTTGAGAGGGTTGCCCAAAAGCAGTATATAAAGCGTACCCAGTAAAGCTTACAAGTAAACCAGATATAAAGATGGCGACTAGGGTTGCGGTTTCCATTTCTAGATAACTTCAAGATCACAATGGATCTACGATAAGATCGTTTATTTATTTATTTACAACTACAACGAAATGGTATACAAAGTCAACAGATCTTAAGCAATGATTAAATAGGATTTTTGGTATGGCTACACAAACTGTTGAGGGTAGTTCTAGATCTCGTCCAAGATCTACTAATGTAGGGGGTTTATTGAAACCATTGAATTCGGAATATGGTAAAGTAGCTCCGGGCTGGGGAACTACCCCACTTATGGGGGTCGCAATGGCTCTATTTGCGATATTCCTATCTATTATTTTAGAAATTTATAATTCTTCCGTTTTACTGGATGGAATTTTAATGAGTTAGCTTCATAGGAACTAGAAAGTTCTAGTTTTTCAATCAAACAAAAAATGACTTAAGACTCGGGTTTCTAGCCCATTCTGGTAGTTCGATCGTGGAAATTTTTTGTTTCGGTATTTCCGGAATATGAGTGTGTGACTTGTTATAATTGATCCTATTGATAATACAGAGAATGGTCTGTCATCTCTATCAAGATGATTCTACCTCGTCGGATATTTATTCTAGTATCTGGAGCACAGAATATAAATATATGGAATAGATCAAGAAAAGAAATATTTGAACTATGATTCATACCTACTATTCAGTCAGACCTCGCGACCGGACTCAAAAAAACTTTGTCAAATAGGTATTTTCTAAATCAAACGATTTTTATTCCTTCAGACTTATTTTGATCGAAGGACAATTATTTCTCTAGATTTTATTGAGTCATTACATCCATTTATTGAATAAGTGATGATCAAAGGGTTCTGACTCAGAGAACCTTTGCGTTAGCTTGGGCTTTATTAAATCACCGTGGTTCTAGTATGAATCTGAGGTTTCAATTGATTCATAGGGTCTCAACAAGAGAATTCCTATTAAACAATAGTAAAACAAGAGTCAACCCACATTACGCACAAAAAAAACAAATAAGAAATAAAAAAGAAATAGGGAATAGAAGATTCAAGAGGCCTGTAACAATTAACATAAAAAAAAGAAGGACAGAGGAGCCAACTTGATATTTTTGGCATTATCATCACAAAGAATAGATTCCGGATTTTTGTTATTTCGTATCTTCGGAGCAAATCCGAATATTGAATTAAGTAGCTAATAAGTTTTGAACTTTCTATCTATTACATATCCGTTAAAACCCGTATTTGTGTGTTTCCGCTTGAGCCGTACGAGATGAAATTC